AACCCAGTATCGAATACTGGTAATAATATCAGCAAAAGAACGTTCTCCCGTGCTTCCAGACATGCTGAGCTCCAAAAATTTTTATTCAAAAAAGGAATTGATTCCGTAAAAGATGGGATCCACCAGTAAATAGAAAATTACTGATATTTCATCCTTGTGAGATTGTCAATTTTGTACCAAAGGTGTATTTTGAGTATACCGAATTAGTATAGCTATCCTTCCTATGGCACAGCAATCCAGTTTTGCTTGGTCCCGAAACAGAATTCCTTTTTTCTCTTTTTTGTTCCTTGTCTATAGGAAAATTACATGTTATTCAAGGCATCAATAGAACCCCACAATTTTTGGGGTCCTACTTATTTCCATTGTCTTCGGAAAGACATAGTAGAATAATTTAATTTGGAATAGCGGCCAAGATCTTGGGAAAACCTAAGTTAATGATTAATAAGATAAAGAATTTAGGAAGGATATTCTCATATTGACGCAATACAAAGATAAGTATATGCAAAATCTATCCCTTTTTAGTTAAAGGAATTTAATTGGTTAGCATAAAAAAATATCTAATAAATAGAAAATCGAATAGTGGATAATCCGTTATGAAAGAAACGGAATACATTCTTTGAAGAATCAAGATTCATAATCAATCCTTGTCTTGTTTGTTGGATTAGGTCTAACTTTCTTGACCAAACAGCAAGCATGGAACTTTACAAGAAGAACTTAAAAGAAAAGGATAATTGAAGTAACTTCGAATCAACTTTTGTTGGGGTTCAAAAAAAGAATAAAAATAAATAAAAAAAAGTAAATTCAAGGAATAGTTCCCTTTTTGAGGGGGCCCCTCGGGGGTCGTGAAATGCTTTTCTTCTCCTCTTATTCCATATGGAATACAATGAGTTAAAATAAGAAGGAATAGGGGAATATTCGACCGTTTGCTCCAAAAAGAGGATGAAATCCATCCTATTAAAAAAGAAATAATCCGAAATAGAAAGAATTTTTTTTTTTCAAATTAAATTCTTTATTTATCTTTTATTCCAAAATTCCCCCGAAAATCCAATTTCATTTTTGAATGGCGTTAGATGATCTAGTTCTTAATATTATTAGTTTACTTAACTGACAGATTCCACAACAAATCTCTTGATTCGAAATTAGGGACTCATGTTCCGTCTGATGAATCGATTTTCTCTTTTTTTTACACTTCTGTATCTCACTCTATCTTGTTTTTTAGTATTATCTAAAATAACCAATGAATTATGAATTTTCCATAACTTAAACTTAGGTAAGTGCTTTACCAACATTATGTAGTGTAGTAAAAAAAAAATGGAATTTAACCCCTTCATGCTTACTATAACTAGTTATTTCGGTTTTCTACTGGCTGCTTTAACTATAACCCCAGCTCTATTTATTGGCTTGAACAAGATACGTCTTATTTGAAATGAATTGAATGAATAGAAGAATCTTTCTTTTGGATTCCTGGTATTCTAGACTCTTTTCCACACCAATTACCAATTCTTTTCTTGGTCATTGAGATTCGTGGATAGTTTAGACTATTATTTAGAGATAGATCGTACCTCTTTTTTTATCCCCTCGAACAAATCGAAATGATTGAAGTTTTTCTATTTGGAATCGTCTTAGGCCTAATTCCTATTACTTTAGCGGGATTATTCGTGACTGCGTATTTGCAATACAGGCGTGGGGATCAGTTGGATCTTTGATTGAGTAATATTTCTTTTTTGATTGACCTCCTCTCTGGTCTGGAGGAGGTCAAATTGGAGTTGCAATTCTACTTTTTTGTTTTTTTTTAAGTTATTTTAGTTTCGACATAAGATATATGGAATCACGCTCTGTAGGATTTGAACCTACGACATCGGGTTTTGGAGACCCGCGTTCTACCAAACTGAACTAAGAGCGCTTTCAAAACAAAAAAAGAAAATCCTTTTCTATTCCTAACGTGTCTCACGTCCGTATAGTATCCACAAATTCAAGTTATACCCACTTTAATAGATCTCCCCACTACTGCCCATAAAGAAGAGAGAATTAATAGGTAGGGATGACAGGATTTGAACCTGTGACATTTTGTACCCAAAACAAACGCGCTACCAAGCTGCGCTACATCCCTTTTCCAAATTAAATTGTTGTACAATGCCATTGTACACAATTCCTTTCTTGTTTTCCACATCGTAATTTTCTTCTATTTCTTTATCCATATAGAACTTTCTTGTCATTTCTTGTTTTTGGTCTCATATAATCAAGTAAGGCTATAAACTAAAATCCAGTCAAATTTCACCTATAAAAGAAAGACTACTATTCCTTGGCAAGAGTATCTGATCATATATGTATTCCAATACGGAAGGAGGATTTTCAATGCGGGATATAAAAACATATCTCTCTGTAGCACCCGTGCTAAGTACTCTATGGTTTGGGGCTTTAGCAGGTTTATTGATAGAAATCAATCGTTTATTCCCAGATGCTTTGTCATTCCCTTTTTTTTAATTCTAGTTATTCCTATGCAAGAGATAGAATTCTTCGTGACATGACGAAAATTTTGTGACATGACGAAAATTTTCCCTTTTTGAATTCTTTTTTAGTATTAGTATATGAAGCAAAAAGAAAGAAAAGATGGATAAGGATTGTATTCTTTAATTATTTCTCTATATTTTATTACTTAATTTACGATTTACGAATTTCCCATTTTTTTTTATTCTATTGGATTTGTTCGAGAATTCGAAGAATTATAACAAAATCTTTAGAAATCACATTTTGAGTTAGGAACTTCTATGGATTTTATTCTTCTTCTTTTCTTTGGATCCAAAATAGAAGAATAAAAGAATAGGTATAAGAATTAAGTTAAGTCGATCCAAAAAGGAAAGGAGGTTCATGGCCAAGGGCAAAGATGTTAGAATCCGAGTTATTTTGGAATGTATTAGTTGTGTTCGAAAGGGTACCAATAAGGAATCGACGGGGATTTCTAGATATAGTACTCAAAAGAATCGCCACAATACGCCCGGACAATTAGAATTAAGAAAATTTTGTCGTTATTGTCGCAAGCATACCACTCATAATGAAATAAAGAAATAGGAGCATCGTGTGTTTGATTTTTACAAAGAACAGAAAGAGTAAGAACTTCTTATTAAATATATAGAACATAGATAGAATACAAAATACAAATCAACTAATCTGATTTTAGGTAGATATTATTTCATATGTATAGAGGGTTTTGATTTTTATATATTTTGATTTTTTATATTTTTATATAGTATATTAATCAAATAATATATGGACCAAAGAAAGACTACTTCTTCAGGTTCTGGATCAAAAATTAATAAAATAAAGAAATCCTTTTTTTTTTCAAATTTTTAAATAAGGAATAAATCATGTATATATCTAAACAACCTTTTCGTAAATCTAAGCAACCCTTTCGTAAATCCAAACAAACTTTTCATAAATCTAAGCAACCTTTTCGTAAATTCAAACAACCTTTTCGTAAATCCAAACAACCTTTTCGTAGGCGTTCTCGAATAGGCCGGGGGGATCGAATTGATTATAGAAACATGAGTTTAATTAATCGATTTATTAGTGAACAAGGAAAAATATTATCCAGACGAATAAATAGATTAACCTTGAAACAACAACGATTGATTACTCTTGCTATAAAACAGGCTCGTATTTTATCTTTCTTACCATTTCGTAACTATGAGAATGAGAAGCAATTTCAAGCCCAGGCAATTTCAATAATTACTGGTCCTAGACACAGAAAAAATAGACATATTCCTCAATTAACACAAAAGTTCAATTCCAATCGAAACTTAAGAAACTCCAACCAGAATTTAAGAAACAACAATCGAAACTTAAGTTCCGATTGTTGATGTTTTATTCGAAAGGCTCAGACTCATATATAAAGAAAGTAATCCAATTTTGATTCTTGTGTTTGTTATAAGAAAGAAAAATAGGAAAAAAGAAATAGTTTTTTTATTTATTGCAACATGCTCGTTGATTCCTACCACTTAATCTTAATTTATTGTATCTTCCCGGAGTTCCCTCTCCGGGAATTCGGTTTTAATTATTCCTGTATATTACTTTTTTATCCTTTAATTGATAGTCCTTATTTTATTGGAAATCGTGTAAAGATTATTTGGATTTGATACAGCTACTTGTGCAAGCATTTTACGATTAAGAATCAATTCCTTCTTGGACAGATTGTGTATTAATTTACTATAACTATTGAATACGTTATATACCCGTGTTGCTGCGTTTATCCGAGTGATCCACAAACGACGAAAATCCCTCTTTTGCCTGCCTCTATCTCGATGAGAAGAAACAAAAGCTCTTCTTACTTGTTGAGTAATCATTCGATTAAGTCTTAAATGAGCCCCTCTAAAGTTTGAGGCAAATGAACGCATTTTTGTTCGTCGTCTCCGAGCTATATATCCTCGCGGAACTCTGGTCATTGAATCAAATTAACCTTAATGAATAACTAATGATTTCTCTTCTTTTAACCCTCTTTTTTCCCATTAATAACTAAACGGATTATTCCGATATATAAAATATTAATTCCAATGGCTTTTGCTACTATAACCTTCCCAACCACGATTTTTTATTCTATTCAGTTATTTCGCATAGAAATAACAAATTCTAACGATACTAAAAAAACAGTGGGTTCCATCGTTTTTATGGTTCCCTTTTAAACGGCGAGGCCCTCTCTATACACCGGAGCCCTTTCTTTCATTTCATCAAAAGGTATTGTGAACTTGTATAGTTCACATTCTTTGGCTCTACCTATCCATTATAGAGTAAATAACTCTTTTCACAATAAGAGTTATTCATACAGTGACGGTATTTAATTATGAAAGTTGGCTAAGTAGCTGACCCTTTAGTCCGTTCTTTTAAGATAAAGGAGCATAAGCCTTTTTTTATTACTATTTCCTCCGCTTAATGGATAACCATTTGTTACCAATGGGGGAATTGCTTCTTCCAATCTAGATGATTGGATTTGCACCAAAGGAAACCATAAATTCCATATACCATAGAAATCTAGGATAGAGCTTCTCTATCCTATTCATTGGTACCGATCATGGATACTTCAAAAATTTTATTATTTGTTTGAACTCATGATCTGAACGAGTCGCACATACACCCTAGCGCATGTTCCTCGACGCTGAGGACATCCCTTAAGCGCGGCCGATTTTCTAGCATTTCGCATTGGCTGTCTTGCATTTCTAATAAGTTGTTTAACCGTTGGCATGTCGTATGTATATATAAAATGGATTGGTTTAGATCGATCTTAACCTGATGATTCATCATCATGAAGTATTTCTATTTTCTATAGCATAAAACCCGAATTTAGGTTTGAAATAAATTTACAAGAAATCCACCTACTACCAATCCTTAAACATTTCTGGAAACCACACTGGATCAGTATCGCAGTGCTCGTCAATCATTTCATCCCCTACAATATCGACAAGTCCATAAGCTTGGGCTTCGTCTGCTGACATAAAAACATCCCTTTCCATGTCTTCGGATACAACCCAAAAAGGCTTGCCTGTTCTTAGTGCATAAACCCTTGTGATCATTTCGCGAACTTTGTGTAACTCTTCCACTTCTAGTAAAAATTCTGGTGTCCTTGCCCGATAATAAGCACTAGCAGGTTGGTGAAGCATAATCCTAGCGTGAGGGAATGCTATACGCTTGGTGGGTTCTCCTCCAAGCAGAATGAAGGAGGCCATGGACGCGGCTATTCCGAGGCATATTGTATATATATCAGGTGTCACCGTTTGCATCGTATCAAAAATCGCCATTCCTGAGATTAGCCACCCGCCGGGGGAGTTTATAAACAAAAAAATATCGCTATTTCCATCTTCTATACTGAGATATACCATCAGACCTGTAATATGATTCGTGATCTCGCAACGAATCTCTTGACCTAAAAAAAGTGTCCTTTCTCGATACATAACATTGTATAAGTCAACCCAAGTCGCTTCTTCATCTCCGGGAATCCGGTAAGGTACTTTTGGAACACCAATGGGCATATTAGATTAATATTATTAAATTTAAGTAAAAAAACTACACTTTAATATGGAAACGTAAGAATGGAAGAGAAAGAAAGAATACGCAGTTTATTATCTTCATTTTTTTCTTATTCTATAAGAATACTATAGATTCTATTAATACATAGATTGAAATAATACATAGATTGAAAGATTCTACATATAAGGAAGGTAAGACAGATTGAATAAAGAAAAAGGAATCCGTGATTCGATCAATGATAAACAAAGAGGGATGAAGGATCTATTCTTCGTTTTTCCAAATAGCCCAAGCTACCCATTGCATATTGGCACTTATCGAGTATAGAATAGATCTGCTTCTCTTTCTTCTTACAAACAGAATTGGCTTGTTATTTTTAATGGAATGAAATAAATATTCACGCTTTCTGACATAGAATCCCCTAGAAGGGTTAGGTACATAGAATATGTATGGACAGTCTTTTCCAATGCGATAAAATAAAGCGACATCGTGTCTATTTTTCTTTGCTAAAGGGGTATTTCCATGGGTTTGCCTTGGTATCGTGTTCATACTGTCGTATTGAATGATCCGGGTCGATTGCTTTCGGTGCATATAATGCACACAGCTCTAGTTTCTGGTTGGGCTGGCTCGATGGCTTTATACGAATTAGCGGTTTTTGATCCCTCTGATCCTGTTCTGGATCCAATGTGGAGACAAGGTATGTTCGTCATCCCCTTCATGACTCGTTTAGGAATAACGAATTCGTGGGGTGGTTGGAGTATTTCAGGAGGAACTGTAACGAATCCGGGTATTTGGAGTTATGAAGGTGTGGCAGGTGCGCATATTGTGTTTTCTGGCTTGTGTTTCTTGGCAGCTATCTGGCATTGGGTATATTGGGACCTAGAAATATTCTGTGATGAGCGGACGGGAAAACCTTCCTTGGATTTGCCCAAGATCTTTGGAATTCATTTATTTCTTGCAGGGGTGGCTTGTTTTGGCTTTGGTGCATTTCATGTAACGGGTTTATATGGCCCTGGGATATGGGTGTCCGATCCTTACGGACTAACTGGAAAAGTACAAGCTGTAAATCCTGCGTGGGGTGCAGAAGGTTTTGATCCTTTCGTTCCGGGAGGAATAGCTTCGCATCATATTGCTGCGGGTACTTTGGGCATATTAGCGGGCCTATTCCATCTAAGTGTCCGTCCGCCTCAACGTCTATACAAAGGGTTACGTATGGGCAATATTGAAACTGTACTTTCCAGTAGTATCGCTGCTGTTTTTTTTGCTGCTTTCGTAGTTGCCGGAACTATGTGGTATGGATCAGCAACTACCCCAATCGAATTATTTGGGCCTACTCGTTATCAGTGGGATCAGGGATACTTTCAGCAAGAAATATATCGAAGAGTTAGCGATGGGTTAGCCGAAAATCTTAGTTTATCAGAAGCTTGGTCTAAAATTCCCGAAAAATTAGCCTTTTATGATTATATTGGTAATAATCCGGCAAAAGGGGGATTATTCAGAGCAGGCTCAATGGACAATGGGGATGGCATAGCTGTTGGATGGTTAGGACATCCCGTCTTTAGAGATAAAGAAGGACGCGAGCTTTTTGTACGTCGTATGCCTACTTTTTTTGAAACATTTCCGGTAGTTTTGGTAGATGAAGAGGGAATTGTGAGAGCGGACGTTCCTTTTAGAAGAGCAGAATCCAAATATAGTGTTGAACAAGTAGGCGTAACGGTGGAGTTCTATGGTGGCGAACTTAATGGAGTAAGTTATTCTGATCCTGCTACTGTAAAAAAATATGCGCGGCGTGCTCAATTAGGGGAAATTTTTGAATTAGATCGAGCTACTTTGAAATCAGATGGTGTTTTTCGCAGCAGTCCAAGGGGTTGGTTCACTTTTGGTCATGCTACCTTTGCTTTGCTCTTCTTTTTCGGACACATTTGGCATGGTGCTCGAACCTTGTTCCGAGATGTTTTTGCTGGTATTGATCCAGACTTGGATGCTCAAGTGGAATTTGGAACATTCCAAAAAGTTGGAGATCCAACTACAAGGAGACAGGCAGCCTGATACCACATTGCTATGGTATCTTTCACCTCTCTTTTTTGTTTGATTTGACATGAGGAACATCTCCTGTCCTTTCTTTGACTCTTTTTCTTTTTTTATATGGGAAATGATCCCAAATGATAAGTGAATAGGTGTGGAAGTTATAATTGTAAATAAACCAGGATCGAATCTATGGAAGCATTGGTTTATACGTTCCTTTTAGTTTCGACTTTAGGGATAATTTTTTTCGCTATCTTCTTCCGAGAACCACCTAAGGTTCCGACTAAGAAATGAAATTTTAATTGAAGGAAAGAAATAATTTAATTGAAGTAAGAAGTCCCCCGGAGGGGAGACTTCTTACTTCAATTAGTCCCCATGTTCTTCGAATGGATCTCTTAATTGTTGAGAGGGTTGCCCAAACGCGGTATATAAGGCATACCCAGTAAAGCTTACAAGTAAACCAGATATGGAGATGGCGACTAAAGTTGCTGTTTCCATTTTTATAGAATTTCAAGATTACAATGGATCTATGAAAAGATCGTGTATTTACAACTACAACGGAATAGTATACAAAGTCAACACCAATGATTAAATAGAATTTATGGCTACACAAACCGTTGAAGATAGTTCTAGACCTAAGCCAAAACGGACTGGCGCAGGTAGTTTATTGAAACCCTTGAATTCGGAATATGGGAAAGTTGCTCCGGGTTGGGGGACTACTCCTTTTATGGGGGTCGCAATGGCTTTATTCGCGATATTCCTATCTATAATTTTAGAAATTTATAATTCTTCTGTTTTACTGGACGGAATTTTAACGAATTAGGTTTCTACTAACTAAAACTATGACTTCATAGTTTTTCCATCCAAAAAAGCCTTTCTACTTTAAGCTCCACATTTCTAGACATTCTGGTAGTTCGACCGTGGATTTTTTTGTTTTGGTATCTCTGGAATATGAGTGTGTGACTTGTTAGAATTGATCCTATTGATAATACATAGAAAGGGCCTATTATCTCTATCAAGATGATTCTAATTCGTCGGATATTATTTATTCTAGTATCTGGAACACGAAATACATAGAGTGGATCAAAAAAAAAAAGAACTATGATTCATACTCACTATTTAGACCTCGCAACCAGACTTCAAAAAAAAATTCAAGTAGTTCTTAATAAAAAAAGAAATTTTCTTCCTTCTAATTTAGTTTGCCCAAAAGAGAACTCTTTTCTCTTTCAATAAATGATCATCAAGCGGTTCTTATTCAAAGAACCCTTGCCTTTTGTTTATCTTGAGACTCAATCATCGTGGCTCTAGTATGAATCTAAGGTTTTAATTGAACTGATTCATAGGATCGCAACAAGATAATTTCTATCAGAAAACCACTAGAAATTTTTATTTTATTTTTTGACTAGTCAAAAAATAAATAAAAAATAGGGAAGAGAAAAGTCAAGAGGCCTCTAATGATCAACATAAGGGAAAGAAAGACAGATGAGCCAACTTGAGATTTTTTGGCATTATTATCACAAAGAAGAAATTCTGGATTTTTCTTATTTCATATCTTCAAGGCAAATCGATCCAATACCGTGGCTGATGGAGTTTTGAACCTTTTTTTCTAATATCCGTTGAAAATTTGTGTATTTCTGCTTGAGCCGTACGAGATGAAATTTTCATATACGGTTCTCGGAGGGGGAGTCGGGCTAGTTACCTATCTCAATAAAGTATATGATTGGTTTGAAGAACGTCTTGAGATTCAGGCAATTGCGGATGATATAACTAGTAAATATGTTCCTCCTCATGTCAACATATTTTATTGTTTAGGGGGAATTACACTTACTTGTTTTCTAGTACAAGTCGCTACCGGTTTTGCTATGACTTTTTACTACCGACCAACCGTTACAGAGGCTTTTTCCTCCGTTCAATATATAATGACGGAGGCCAACTTTGGTTGGTTAATCCGATCGGTTCATCGATGGTCAGCAAGTATGATGGTTCTAATGATGATCCTGCACGTATTTCGTGTGTATCTCACAGGTGGATTTAAAAAACCCCGTGAATTAACTTGGGTCACAGGCGTGGTTTTGGCTGTATTGACTGCATCTTTTGGTGTAACTGGTTATTCTTTGCCTTGGGATCAAATTGGTTATTGGGCAGTCAAAATTGTTACAGGTGTACCCGAAGCTATTCCGGTAATAGGGTCCCCTTTAGTGGAATTATTACGTGGAAGTGCTAGTGTGGGCCAATCCACTTTGACTCGTTTTTATAGTTTACATACCTTTGTACTACCTCTGCTTACTGCCGTATTTATGTTAATGCACTTTCCAATGATACGTAAGCAAGGTATTTCGGGTCCTTTATAGGGAAGGCATATCATAGAGAATTCTAATTCTCATATATCATATCGGGTAGGTTGTGGTATTTCATTGCTACAAACATGGGTTATTGTAAAATAAGACATGTCATTTGGATACTTCTCTTCAACTTCGAAGTATTTTTATACAAATAGTTGAAGTGAATTTTACGAAAGAAAATAAGGCGGATTATGGGAGTGTGTGACTTGAATTATTGATTTGGCCATGCAGATAGAGAATTGGATCTGCCACATTAGAATTCACGACCAAAGGTGTCTCCGCATCCAATCAACACGTAAGTCCCCTTATCTAGGAAGGATAGGCTGGTTCACTCGAGGAGAATATTTTCTATGATCATACCCCAACCATGTCATCCATGAACAGGCTCCGTAAGATCCTATAGAGTATAAATGGAATAAGTCATGTGATATGATCCAATTCTATTTATATTACACTTACTTTTTATTATAGTATGGAAATGCATTCATTTTCTTTGCATCGATTTTGATCCGCAATACTATCGGAGTAAAAGAAGGGATCTAAAGAAGAACGCAGGCTAAACTTTTTGATTTTTTATCAGTAACAAGTAAATACTTAGTTTGGACATAAGAAACTTGCGATATTGAGGGGATAAACACCAACTAATCAAGAGACAATCCACAAAGCAATTGATCATGATCAAATTTGTAAGCCCACTTGGATATTGAGCATTTAAGCATAAGAATAGGATTCTTTTCAATGAGTAGTTATAGGCGCAACTTCGGAAAAGATAATTTGATAAAGCTTTTCTTACCTTGAGTCATTGAGTCATTATATACCCTATTCTATTGTGGATCCTCCACGGTCTTATTTCTTTCATTCTTGCTCGAGCCGGATGATGAAAAATTCTCATGTCCGGTTCCTTTGGGGGATGGATCCTAAAGAATTCACCTATCCCAATAACAAAGAAACCGGACTTAAATGATCCTGTATTAAGAGCAAAATTGGCTAAAGGGATGGGACATAATTATTATGGGGAACCCGCGTGGCCCAACGATCTTTTATACATTTTTCCAGTAGTAATTCTAGGTACTATTGCGTGTAATGTAGGTTTAGCGGTTCTGGAGCCGTCAATGATTGGTGAACCGGCGGATCCGTTTGCAACTCCTTTGGAAATATTACCCGAGTGGTACTTCTTTCCCGTATTTCAAATACTCCGTACAGTACCCAATAAGTTATTGGGCGTTCTCTTAATGGTTTCTGTGCCAACGGGCTTATTGACAGTACCCTTTCTAGAGAATGTCAATAAATTCCAAAATCCATTTCGTCGCCCAGTAGCTACGACCGTTTTTTTAATCGGTACTGCAGTAGCTCTTTGGTTAGGTATTGGAGCAACATTACCCATTGATAAATCCTTAACTTTAGGTCTTTTTTAGTTTAGGGATTTTTCGAGTTGATTCATTCCACCGCGAAGTCCCCTGCATGGGTATCTAGGAAATAGTTACTTCCAAGCGAATCTTCCCTAGATACCTAAAATCTATTTTATTATGATCCATTTCGCGAAAATATAGATTTGCCAAAGATGCAAAATTGCTTTCTTTTTTCTTTTTATTCTAACTCAAAAAAGAAGAAGAGGAATTCTTAGGTAAATCAATTGGGAGATGCTTCTCTAGAGTGTCCCATATGAGTTTTCCATCTTCCATACGAAAACTATTAATTTGCATAAGATCTTCTTCAGTCTTACTCAAAAGGTCCAATAGTGTATGTATATTGGCCCTTTTGAGACAATTATACGTTCTAGAAGGCAATTCTAATTGATCAATAAAAATACAATTCAATGGAATTCCTTTTTTGTTTTTCTTTAGATTAGTGAATCTTTTTTGAAAGGTTAAAAGGGGTGGAGTTAACCTGTTTTTATTTTCTTCGAAACTAGTGCCCTCTTCCTCTGTGTGTATAAAAGGAAGAAATAAATCAATCAAATTACGAGAAGCTTCATAAAGCGCTTCTTTAGGAGTTAAACTTCCATTCGTCCATATTTCTAAAAAAAGTATCTCGTGTTTTTCATTTCCATTCCCACAAGAAAAAATACTATAATTCACATTTCGAACAGGCATGAATACAGCATCTATAGGATAACTTCCATCTTGAGAGTTCTTTCTGAGTTCCGTATGATATCCGCGATCTCTCTTGATCTGTAACTCAATACAGAAATCAACGGGCTCTCTCAAGTTAGCTATAGGTTGTGTCGTATCAACGATTTCTACGGAAGGCGGTAAGATTATATCTTGAGCGGTTATGTATCTAGGACCTTTGACGCAAATTGATGCGTCTCTAACTCCATAGAGATTACTTCTCAATACAATTTCTTTCAAATTTAGTAAAATTTCTTGTATGGATTCTTCAATACCTACTATTGTGGAATATTCATGCCGCACGTTCCCAAATTTGGCGCGTGTGATACATGTTCCTTCTATTTCTCCAAGTAAAGCTCTTCGCAAGGCAATACCGACAGTATCCGCTTGACCTTTTCTAAGCGGAGACAGAATGAAACGACCATAATAAAGACGTTTACTATCTACTCTTGATTCAACACACTTCCACTCTAGTGTTTGAGTGGATCCTGTTATCTCTTCTCGAACCATAACAGACTAGTATTATTATTTGATCATTGAATCGTTTATTTCTCTTGAAAGCGGTTTCATTTTTTTTTTACAGACGTCTTTTTTTAGGAGGTCGACATCCATTATGCGGCATAGGTGTTACATCGCGTATACAACTTAACCGTACACCACTTTTAGCAATGGCTCGTAATGCGGCATCTCTTCCGCTACCAGCACCTTTTACCATAACTTCTGCTCGTTGCAAACCCACTGTACGAATAGCATCTACTGCTGTTCTTTGACCAGCATAGGGTGATGCTTTTCTTGAGCTTTTGAATCCACAAGTACCTGCGGAGGACCAGAAAACGACCCGACCTTGTGGGTCTGTAACGGTTATAATGGTATTGTTGAAACTGGCTTGAACATGAATAACCCCTTTTGTTATTCTACGTGCACTCTTCCGTAAACTAAAACGGGCATTCCTACGCAAACCAATACGCACTTTCTTACGTGAACCTATTTTTGGTATAGCTTTTGTCATATTTTATTATCTCATAAATATGAGTTAGAAATAACAAAAAGAAAAAAGATACAAAGATATCCGTTTCGGGTTAAAATATATCCTTTACTTTCATTTTTTTTATTTGCAATTTGGACATTTCCGTGGGTACTTTTTTTTTACTTTATTAGAAATTAGAAAGAAAAGCTTCTTTTTCGAAAGATTACCCCTGTCTTTGTTTATGCTTCGGATTGGAACAAATGACTCTAATTCGCCCACGCCTGCGAATCAGTCGACATTTTGTACAAATTTTACGAACGGAAGCTCTTATTTTCATATAATATATAAGTATTCCTTTTTTAAACTATGAATCTATTCTTTTGGAAAAAATAAGTCTCTTCACTTAAATTCTGAAACTTGGAAGTTATTACCCCAGAAAAACCTAATCCTTTGAATCTTTGGTATCCTTCAAATCTTCAGTATCCTTCGAGTCTTCGGTACGCTTCGAATCCTTATGGGGAAGTCTATAAATTATACGACCTTTGCTGGAATCATAACGACTTACTTCAATTTTGACCCTATCCCCCATCAGTATTCGTATAGAGCTAGACCGGATCTTTCCTGAAATATAGCCCAGGATGATCGTGTCATTCTCTAGGCGAACGCGGAACATTCCGTTGGGTAGGGCTTCCGTAACTAAACCTTCGAAAGTTACTTTTGTTTCTCTGGGGTTTTTTTTTTCTCTCCTATTTTTTTTTTCTGTCATATATTTTTCTCCTATTTTTCTATTTTTATTTTCAAAATAGGAAGTTCGAGATAGAATTTGGGTACTATAGGTGCGGCCATTACCATATATAACATAAAACTTCTCCCCCAATTCTGTTTAGTCGAGCTTCTCGATCTGTCATTATACCTCGAGAAGTAGAAAGAATAGCAATTCCCATTCCGCCCAAAACCTTAGGAATTCCTTGATAGTTGGCATAAATTCGTAAGCCAGGTCGGCTGATACGCTTTAAAAAGGTTCTGGTTCTATATATTCCCTTTCTAGTCTTTCTCCTTTGATGTCGCAAAGTTGAAACCAAGAAATATCTGTTACTTTCCTGATGTTTCCGAACACTTTCAATAAAACCCTCTCGTAGAAGTATTTTAACAATGTTTTCGGTAATATTTGTGGATACTACTCGAACTGTTCCTTTTTTATTCATGTCTGCGTTTCTTATAGAGGTTAGTAAATCAGCAATAGTGTCCTTGCCCATAAGACTCTAATTCTAGGTTCCTCCTAATTTTTCTATAATCAACATGTTTTCCCTTTTCTTTAAATTTAGGATTTTAAAGCATATACGTGAGACACAATCTACTAATTTTTTCTTTGATCTATATCTCGTCTACTAGTATTTATAATACTTCAGGAGCTAATGAAACTATTTTAGTAAAATTCAATTCTCTTAATTCTTCGGCAACCGCGCCAAAAACTCGAGTTCCTTTTGGATTTCCTTTTTGATCAATGATAACTGCTGCATTGTCATCATAGCGTATTATTATACCGTCGTCGCCTTTGAATTCTTTACGTGTACGTACAATTACAGCTCGAATTACTTCGGATCTTTCTAGAGGCATTTGGGGCACTGCGTCTTTGATTACAGCAATAATAACATCACCAATACGAGCATATCGCTGATTACCAGCGGCTCCTATGACTCGAATACACATCAATTTTCGAGCTCCACTGTTATCTGCTACATTTAAAAGGGTCTGAGGTTGAATCATATTATTTGGATTTCCATTTGTTATTTCAATGCAAAAGGATGAAAGAAATATTGTCTTTCCAGAAAGAAAAACCAGGGGTTTTTTATCTTCAATACTCCTTTTGGGGGTTCTATATCTCTAATCGAAGAAATTGACTTCGTATGGGCATTTTACTGGCAGCTATAGAGATAGCTGCTCTAGCTACAGTTTCGGATACTCCGCTCATTTCATAAAGTATTCGACCTGGTTTAACAACGGCTACCCAATATTCGGGGGATCCCTTTCCCGAGCCCATACGTGTTTCTGTGGGTCTTATTGTAACTGGTTTGTCGGGAAATATACGCACCCATATTTTTCCACCACGACGTGCATATCGTGTCATTGCTCTTCGTCCTGCTTCTATCTGTCTCGCGGTGATCCAAGCGGGTTCAAGTACTTGAAGAGCATATCTACCAAAACAAATATGATTGCCTCGGCAGGATTTTCCCTTCATTCTTCCTCTATGTTGTTTACGAAATCTAGTTCTTTTGGGGTTATAGTCGACGGTTCTTTCTTAGTTCCATCTCTACTACAAAACTGGACATGAGAGTTTCTTCTCATCCAGCTCCTCGCGAATGAAATGAGAAAGCGTGCGAATTTCATTTCTCTAATTCCATACATAATATTCAAAAATATTATAGATAGGTACACATCAATATATAATAGAAAAAATTAGGTTTTTTTGATTTTGACTTTATTCCATATTTATATAAAATGTACTCCTTCCTTTTTTGAATCTCCTTTTTTTCTTATTGAATCGTGGTAAAGTATTCTAATCCAATAAGGATTTCGCGGGCGAATATTTACTCTTTCCTGTCTTATTTGTTAATTTAGAACCTTGATCAAATAAAGCAATTTTTTTGGTTTGTTCCGCCATCCCACCCAATGAAGTGTTAGGATTCTTTCCAATAAAATCCTATGTAGTCATAGGTTTTGTCGTTCCCACAGCTTCTCTTTTAATGGTTAGGTTTGAATCCTGCAATGGAGCTTCCAAAAAATTTCTTTCCGAATCAATTTTCTCAGTTTTATTAACTCGGCTGCTCTTTATTTATTGCTTTATATTTATATTTGTTGTTTCAAAAGTAAAGTTACGATTTATAATTTATAATAGAATTCTCTCTTTTTTTTTTAGAATTTTATTATATTGATGCTTTATCACATTGCCCTTTTTTTATGATGTAATTCATAGACCATACACATCGGAATCCTATATCTTTCTTATTCTTCTTCCTTCTATCTATCATCCCTCCTTTTATCCACATCCCTTAAGTTTTGCTTCACAGCCTAGAATCAGGTTTCTTTTGTAGAGAAAAAAATGCAGTTGCTACAACTATATGATAGATCTACTCATTTTTGATAGATGTATTTATTCACATAGTGACTGTTTCTTAGTTAGGATCTCGACAATACGAAGCAATAGGTTGGTTATTAGTTAATTTTCTATCATTACTAAGTTTTTTCTATTTTTAGTAGGGTTCAGACAATTTTTTTTTTCCATTTTTGACCCTAAAGAAAAAACTAACGAGTCACACACTAAGCATAGCAATTATATTAAAAGATTTATTAATTTTCATTAAATCTTATAGAAAGAGGGATACTTTCTTCTTTTTTTTTAGGGATTTTTGGAAAAACAAGAACCTTGTTTTTTTTATTCTATCACTGGCTTTTTTATTCTATCACTGGGCGGAATGGGAAGACATGGTTAGTTATTCTTCTTCTACGAATATCCAAATTTTGACACCTAATACTCCATAGATAGTTCGAATTGGATAGCAGCAATAATCAATTTTAGCGCGAATTGTTTGGAGGGGTAGTCTACCCTTTTTGATGCATTCGGCACGTGCAATTTCTTTTCCTGCTAGACGACCCGCAATTTGGATTTTGATTCCCTTTATATCCGCTTTTTTAGTTAATTCAATAGCTTTTTTCATTGCTTTTCGGAATGAAACTCTATTTTTTAATTGGAAAGCTATATATTCCGCAAGAATATTAGGTTGTCTATAAGGTTCTTTAACCTTTTCGATAGCAATATTAAGTCTCTGGTTTACAGAATTAACTTCCTTTTGGAGATCTTTCTCTAATTCTTCGATTGCTCCCCTTTTCTTTAATAAATTTGGGAATCCAATATGGATTCTGACGTGGATTGTATCGATTTCTTTTTGAATTTCTATATGTGTAATTACTTCAGAACTTGAGTCTGATTCCATTTTTCTATTCGAGCCTTTTTTCCTATTCTTTTGTATATAGTTCTTGATACAATTCCGTATTTTTTTATCTTCCTGTAGACCTTCAGAATAATTTTTTGGTTGTGCGAACCAAAAGGAATGGTGATTTTGGGTTGTACCAAGTCTGAAACCGAGTGGATTTATTTTTTGTCCCATATTTTTCTATTATATTTCTTTTTTTTTTTTTACTGGGAATCGAAATTTTGGATTGATCTAAAGATTATTTAGATTTCTTTACTATATTTAGTACAATTGTTATATTACACATCGTTTTTTTTATAGAATAACTACGTCCTCGAGCTCGAGGTCTGAATTTTTTCATAATAGTACTCCTACTGACTTCGGCTTTAGTGATGAATAAATTCGTTTTGTCGAAATCCCTATAATGAGTAGCATTTGCTGCTGCCGAATAAACCAACTTTAAGATGGGATACGATGCTCGATAAGGCATGAGATTCAGTATCATAACGGTTTCCTCGTAGTAACGCCAGCGAATCTCATCTAGAACTCTTTGTGCTTTGAAAACTGACATATGTATGCGTTTTTGTGCTTTGAAAACCCGTTCGAATTTAAGTAGACGATCGGTTGGAACTTTTCTTGCGAGTTTTCTCAGCCCCTTCTTCTTCTTTATCCTAGGGGTATACTTTACCAATTTGAAACTTGTCATAAATAAGGTTATTACCCGCCTACCTTTATTTTATTATTTGAATCCTATAAATTTTGTTTATTCTGAATCTTTCTATTCTGAATTCAATTAACGACGAGATTTAGTATCCTTTCTTGTACTTTCATAACTCGTGAAATGCCGAGTAGGCACGAATTCCCCCAATTTGCGACCTACCATAGGATTTGTTATGTAAATAGGTATATGTTCTTTTCCATTATGAATCGCGATTGTATGGCCAACCATTGCGGGTAGAATGCTAGATGCCCGGGACCACGTTACTATTATTTCTTTCTCCTCCTTCATATTGACCTTTTCTATTTTTGCCAATAAATGACGAGCTACAAAAGGATTCGTTTTTTTTCGTGTCACAGCTGATTACTCCTTTTTTTCATTTTAAAGAGTGGCATCCTATGTCCACTATCTCGATCGAGGTATGGAGGTCAGAATAAATAGAATAATAATGAATGGAAAAAAGAGAAAATCCTTTAGCTGGATAAGGGGCGGATGTAGCCAAGTGGATCAAGGCAGTGGATTGTGAATCCACCATGCGCGGGTTCAATTCCCGTCGTTCGCCCATCGCATTATTGCAAATTCCAAAAATGCAATTTTCCATATTCCTAGTTACGTATTTACTTACGGCGACGAAGAATAAAACTATCACTATATTTTTTCCTTTTCCTAGTTCTTCTTCCAAGCGCAGGATAACCCCAAGGGGTTGTGGGTTTTTTTCTACCAATGGGGGCTTTCCCTTCACCACCCCCATGGGGGTGGTCCACAGGGTTCATAACTACCCCTCTTACTACGGGGCGTTTACCTAGCCAACACTTAGATCCGGCTCTACCCAAACTTTTTTGGTTCACCCCAACATTACCCACTTGTCCGACTGTTGCTAAGCAGTTTTGGGATACCAAACGGACCTCCCCAGATGGTAATCTTAAAGTGGCCAATTTACCCTCTTTTGCAATCAGTTTCGCTACAGCACCTGCTGCTCTAGCTAATTGCCCACCCCTTCCACGTGTGATTTCTATGTTATGTATGGCCGTGCCTAAGGGCATATCGGTTGAAGTAGATTCTTCTTTTTTATCAAAAAACCCCTTCCCAAACTGTACAAGCTTCTTCCAAAGCATACGGCTTTCTAGATGTATATGACGATCTCTAGACAGATGGATCTTATATGAATCGTATGATGAAGTACCACATGAGTGGATATATAGAAAAGGAACCCAAATCCGCCGAATCGCTCATGTTATGATCTTCTACATCCTAGGTCTCCGCGTTCCGTCATCTGGCTTATGTTCTTCATGTAGCATTCAGATCGAATGACTCTATGAAATTACGTCGATACTTCCACATATTATGGGTAACGTAGGAGACATCCCTATTTTCACCCGGGGGTCTTAATTACCACTGCTTAGCTTTCAATTCGCCTCTGACCATCAAATTAAATGTGAATAACCCGTCCTCCTCTCTTTGAAACAAGGGGCGCTTCCGGTTCTGTGCGTGCTTCAAACAATTTTGTCTTCTCCATATTACCATATCTCTAGAGTCAATAATTTTCTATGAGGAACTACTGAACTCAATCACTTGCTGCCGTTACTCAACAGTTTTCTGTTGAGGTCTATCCCGTAGAGGTAGTCAAATTGGATCAGTGATCGATTTCTAGGTTTCGTCGTAAACCTAATTGGTTACTTCCAATTACGTAAATCAATAGTTCAAACCGCACTCAAAGGTAGGGCATTTCCCATTGATATAGGAACTTTTGTACCAGAAACAATAGTATCTCCAATTATAGCCCCTCTGGGATGTAAAATATATCTCTTCTCACCATCCCCATAGTGTATGAGACAAATGTATGCATTTCGATTAGGGTCGTATTCTATGGTTACGATTCTACCAGATATGTCTTTTTGATTCCGTCGAAAATCGATTTTACGGTATAGGCGCTTATGACCTCCCCCTCTATGCCTTGCGGTAATGATTCCTCTGGCATTACGACCTTTACCACAACGGTGCCGTCCATGGATCAATTTATTTCGTGGATTGGATTTCACTTGCCTGTCTACGGTTCCCTTGCGTGTGCTCGGGATAGGTGTTTTGTATAAATGTTTCGCCGTATTATTAAGTATTCTCCTTTAGTTCGTTTCTCTATCTAGAAGTGGAATAGAATAACCCGGTTGAAGGGTAATGATCATACGTCTGTAATGCATTGTATGTCCCAGAATAGGTCCCATTCTTCTACCCTTTCCGGGTAGTCGATGGCTATTCACAGCTACTACCTTAACACCAAAGAAGAGTTCGACCCAATGCTTTATTTCTGTCTTAGTGAATCCCGATTCGACATTAAAAGTATATTGATTCTTTCCCAATAAACGAAGACTCTTTTCTGTAAATACTGCGTATTTGATTCCATCCATAAATCGACTTTCCCTCCTATGCTCTGAGTTCCAGTATCGATAAGAATTCGAGTTCTTATTGTTCTTATGTTATGGTATGAATATACCATACCAATTCGTTATGTATGGATGATGGATGAGATTCCATGGATAGAGAGCCAGTTCCAATAGACCGTTCCCGTTCGCGTGCATCCAGCAGGAATTGAACCCGCAAATTTACCAATTATGAGTTGGGCGCTTTAACCATTCAGCCATGGATGCTTAACAGGGATCATCGTACATCGTAAATAACCAATTTTCATATAGAAAGACATATCATAGAAAAATGAAATCGAAAATATTCGGAGATGGCAAATATTCGGAGATGACTATGAAAACACCTCTCCGGATCCTCGAATTGAAAGAGAGATTGAGAGGGATCAAGAATCCTAATTCTCGCTATTTGGAATGGATCCAATTCTATTGAGTCTGACCCATAGTGATCATTTCTCTTTAGCAAAGAATGACCTTGGTTATCAAAGGATTGAACAACCGAGATCCATTTACTTAAAGACGTATATTCCTTGCTCATTATCAGACAATCACTTATTCCCAAACCTCGTGTGGGGCTAATCGTTTTCATTTACCATCTCATGGAAAACCCTTTTCGTTCCGCTTAGCCCTATCGGGTATTTTAGTGATAGGTTCTATAGGAACTGGACGATCCTATTTGGTCAAATACCTAACGAAAAATTCCTATTTTCCTTTCATTAAGGTACGAGGGCTTCTTATTCCACAAGAACGAAAGCACCTTTTCATTCTTTCATATACTAGGGGTTTTTACTTGGAAAAGACAATGTTCCATACTAAAGGATTCGGGTCCATAACCACGAGTTCCAGTGCACTAGATCTTGTAGCACTTAGCAACGAGGCCCTATCCATTAGTATTCCACATAAGAAATCCATTATAGAAACTAATACAATTAGATTAGCTCTTCATAGACAAACTGGGGGTTTGCGAGCCAAGATAAGACCGGCTCGGGATCATGGGACCCTTTTCTATCAGATAGGAGGGGATCTTGTACAAAATAGACTTCTAAGTAATAACCCCATAGATCCTATATCTATCTATATAAAGAGGCAATCGTGTCAGGAAGCGGCTTTTTCTTTGGCCAAACGGTACTTCGAACTTGGAACGAGCATGAAGAGATTAACGAGACTTCTTTCTCTTTTGAGTTTTTATGGCGGACCGGTCGCGCAAGATCTTTGGTCTTCCCCCGGAACCTATGAAAAAGTGGGTCGCTTCTTATGGACTCGCTCAGAATGATTCTTCTCTATCTATAGTTCATGGCCTATTAGAAGTAGAAGGTGCTCTGGTGCAATCCTTACCGACAGAAAAAGATTGCAGTCGGGTTGATAATAATCGAGTGCCATTACTTCGTCGGTCCGAACCAAGGAATCCGTTAGAAATGTTTTGAAATGGATATTGTTCTCTCTTTGATTAGGGATGCTATATGAAAAGAAGTGGAGTTTGAAAAAGGGAACGGAATGGTCAAACCGGAACTGCTAGAGGAACGAATTTTCAATAGCATAACTTGGGCTCCTAGAATATGGGGCCCTTGGGACAATCTATTTGATTGCAGGGACAGGTACGCTGAATATGACTGGGGATTTTCCTATGGGTATTGGAGCGGGTCCAAGCAGATTAAAGAGGATGAGTTGTCAGAGACTGCTATTTATTCGAATTATTTCTGGTATATTTATCATAAAAAGGGGGAGGTGCAAGAGACTGATTCGGACTTCTTGCAGAGTGGAACAATGCAGTACCAGACACGAGATATATCTTTCAAAGAAGAAGGCTTTTTTCGAATAAGCCAATTGATTTGGGACCTTCGGATCCATTCTTTTTCCTATTCAAAGATCAGGCCTTTGTCTCTGTGTTTTCACGTCGAGAATTCTTTGCAGATGAAGATGAAGAGATGGCAAAGCGGCTT